TATGGGACAAAAAATAAATCCACTTGGTTTCCGACTTGGTACAACGCAAAGTCATCATTCTCTTTGGTTTGCACAACCTAAAAATTATTCCGAAGGTCTACAAGAAGACCAAAAAATACGAGACTCTATTAAGAATTATGTACAAAAGAATATGAGAATATCTTCTGGTGCTGAGGGAATTGCACGGATAGAAATTCAAAAAAGAATCGATCTAATTCAGGTCATAATCTATATAGGATTCCCAAAATTATTAATAGAAAATAGACCGCGAAGAATCGAAGAATTACAGATGAATGTACAAAAGGAACTTAATTGTGTGAACCGAAAACTAAACATTGCTATTACAAGAATTGCAAATCCTTATGGACATCCTAATATTCTTGCAGAATTTATAGCCGGACAATTAAAGAATAGGGTTTCTTTTCGAAAAGCAATGAAAAAAGCTATTGAATTAACTGAACAGACGGATACAAAAGGAATTCAAGTACAAATTGCAGGGCGTATCGATGGAAAAGAAATTGCGCGCGTCGAGTGGATCAGAGAGGGTAGAGTTCCTCTACAAACCATTCAAGCTAAAATAGATTATTGTTCCTATACAGTTCGAACTATATACGGGGTATTAGGAATCAAAATTTGGATATTTAAAGAATAATAAAAGTTTACGTGTCTTTACATTTTCACGAGTGATGGAAATAGAACAAAAAAGGACAAAGTTTTTCATACTTCTTATGCTCAATCAAAACAAAAATGAGCAATTCCACAATTCTATAGGGTTGAATAAAAATTCAATTGATCATTTTATATAATTGCTATGCTTAGTGTGCGACTCGTTGGTTTTTTAGGGTTAGGTTAGGATTAAAAAACAAAATAGACCGTAGTATGAACTAATAACTATAGCACTAATAACCAACTCATTGCTTCGCATTATCCGGATCCAAAGAACCAGTCAAGATATAATATATTGGTCATATCATTGTAGCAACTGAAATCTTTTTTTTTGCATAAACATAAAAAAACAAATCTGATTATGAGTTGTGAAGTTATAAGTTGTAAAGCGAAACAGAAAAGTATGCGGATAAATGGAAAGATGAGAGAAAGAGAGAAAGAAAATATCAATGATATATGATTCCAATATGTAAGGTCCATGAGTCATCTCAGAAAAAGCAGTGTAATAAAGCATCAATAAAGATTCATGCATAATTAGATGAATCTGCTCATAGAACAACAAAATCAAGAGTCTCAAGCCAATAAAGACTGAGAAAATTGACTTAAGAACAAATTTCATTAAGGACTCCGTTGGAGAATTCAGACCTAACCATTAATCGAGAAGCAATGGGAACGATGGAACCCGTGAATGGATAAGATTCTATTGAAAATGAATCTCAAGAATTCATCGGATGGGATGGCGGAAGGAACCTGGGACCTATTTTTTTATTGCGAGAGGTCATGGATTAACCCTACAACTGAAAAACTGAAATCGATAGTGAAAGAGTAAATATTCGCCCGCGAAAATTTGTTTTATTTGATTTTTATTGGATTGATAAATTTTTGTCGATCCACTATGATAAAAAACACAACAAAATAAAGATTCGTTATAACTAAAAAAAAAAAGACATTGACATTATCTATAAATAGAATCAATGTTTCATTTTCTATCTAAACACGATATACAAATTTCGAATAGATTAAGATTAATTAGATGAAATTTCAAAAAATCCTATAATTCAGACTATTATTCATTAATACATGTATATCTTGATACAATTTAATAAAATATTTTTTAGTCGTTTCATTCGCGAGGAGCTGGATGAGAAGAAACTCTCATGTCCAGTTCTGTAGTAGAGATGGAATTGGGAAAGAACCATCAACTATAACCCCAAAAGAACAAGATTCCGTAAACAACATAGAGGAAGAATGAAAGGAATATCTTATCGAGGTAATCATATTTGTTTCGGTAGATATGCTCTTCAAGCACTTGAACCTGCTTGGATCACATCGAGACAAATCGAAGCAGGGCGCCGAGCAATGACACGAAATATACGCCGTGGTGGAAAAATATGGGTACGTATATTTCCAGACAAACCCGTTACAGTAAGACCCACGGAAACCCGTATGGGTTCAGGGAAAGGATCCCCCGAATATTGGGTAGCTGTTGTTAAACCGGGTAGAATACTTTATGAAATGGGTGGAGTAGCCGAAAATATAGCTCGAAAGGCTATTTCAATAGCGGCGTCCAAAATGCCTATAAAAACTCAATTCATTATTTCTGGATAGGAATGTAGAACCAAAGGAAAGAAGTCTTGGGTATAAAAAAACAATTGCAGGTTTTCTTTTTTTTTTTTTTTTATTTCGTCCTTTGCTTTACTTTACATTAAAAAAACAGATTAAAAAAATAATATGATCCAACCTCAAACCCATTTGAATGTAGCAGACAATAGCGGGGCCCGAGAATTGATGTGTATTCGAATCATAGGAGCTAGTAATCGCCGATATGCGCATATTGGTGACGTTATTGTTGCTGTGATCAAGGAAGCGGTACCAAATACGCCTCTAGAAAGATCAGAAGTGATCAGAGCTGTAATTGTACGTACTTGTAAAGAACTCAAACGCGCCAACGGTATGATAATACGATATGATGACAATGCTGCAGTTGTCATTGATCAAGAAGGAAATCCAAAAGGAACTCGAGTTTTTGGCGCGATCGCCCGAGAATTGAGACAGTTAAATTTTACTAAAATAGTTTCACTAGCTCCTGAGGTATTATAAGATGAGACCACGATATAGCGATAGTATTTAAATAAAATAAATAAATTAGTAGATTATGTCTCACGCATATACTTTGAATAATTTTCATAAAAAAAAAAAGAAAAAGAACATGTTGATTATATCAAAATTCGGAAGCAAGAAAAATTTTAGTTTATCATGGGTAAGGACACTATTGCTGACATAATAACTTCTATACGAAATGCTGACATGGATAGAAAAGGAACGGTTCGAATAGTATCTACTAACGTCACCGAAAACATTGTTAAAATACTTTTACGGGAGGGTTTTCTCGAAAACGTAAGGAAACTTGTGGAAAACAACAAATCCTTTTTAGTTTTAACCCTACGACATAGAAGGAATAGGAAAGAACCATATAGAACTAGTTTAAATTTAAAACGAATCAGTCGACCTGGTCTACGAATCTATTCGAACTATCAACGAATTCCTAGAATTTTAGACGGGATGGGGATTGTAATTCTCTCTACTTCTCGGGGTATAATGACAGACAGAGCGGCTCGACTAGAAGGAATCGGCGGAGAAATTTTGTGTTATATATGGTAATCTTTCCGCTATCCGAATTGTATCCAGAACTTTCTATTTGTGAAAAAAAAACGACAAGTTGTCTAATATCACCCCTCCTACATTAGTTGATACTTCAAGGAGGGTTTGCCTGAATGAAATGAAAGAACAAAAATCGATTCATGAAGGTTTAATTACTGAATCACTTCCCAATGATATGTTCCGTGTTCCTTTATATAATGAAGTCAGATTCGAAGTTATGTTTCAGGAAGGATCCGACACAATTTTATACATGTACTACCAGGAGATAAAGTCAAAATTGAAGTAAGTCGTTATAATTCAAACGGAAGGCGTATAATTTATAGACTCCACAACAAGGATTCGAATGCTTAGTCAGTTTTTCAACATTTCTTTCATGGGATACAATTCACGGTTCAAAAATTTCAAGAAACTTATTTTCTTCCAATAACAATAAGTATAAGTAGATTCAAAATTAAGTTAATCAAGGAATAACAAATATGAAAATAAGGGCCTCCGTTCGTAAAATTTGTGAAAAATGTAGACTGATCCGTAGGAGGGGACGAATTATAGTAATTTGTTCCAACCCGAGGCATAAACAAAGACAAGGATAGTCTTTCGAAAAGGAACTCTCTAAAGAAACCGATCAACAAATCGAAATAGAAGATCTGTTTTGACATGAAATGGATATATCCATATATCTCTGACTTATATTTATGAAATGATAAAATATGGCAAAATCTATACCAAAAAGTGGTTCACGTAGGACTGGACGTATTGGTACACGTAAAAGTGCACGCCGAATACCAAAGGGCGTTATTCATGTCCAAGCAAGTTTCAACAACACCATTGTAACTGTTACAGATGTACGGGGTCGGGTGATTTCTTGGTCCTCCGCCGGTACTTGTGGATTCAGGGGTACAAGAAGAGGGACACCATTTGCTGCTCAAACCGCAGCAGGAAATGCTATTCGAGCAGTAGTGGATCAAGGTATGCAACGAGCAGAAGTCATGATAAAAGGTCCTGGTCTCGGAAGAGACGCAGCATTACGAGCTATTCGTAGAAGTGGTATACTTTTAAGTTTCGTACGGGATGTAACTCCTATGCCACATAATGGCTGCAGACCCCCTAAAAAAAGACGGGTGTAGAAATAAATATTTCAGGGATTTCAAGAGAAATAAATGACTCAAAGATCTTATCAAATAATATTACTATGGTTCGAGAGAAAGTCAAAGTATCTACTCGGACACCACAGTGGAAGTGTGTTGAATCAAGAACAGATAGTAAGCGTCTTTCTTATGGACGCTTTATTCTCTCTCCACTTATGAAAGGTCAAGCCGACACAATAGGCATTGCGATGCGAAGAGCGTTGCTTGGAGAAATAGAAGGAACATGTATTACACGCGCAAAATCTGAGAAAATACCACATGAATATTCTACCATAGTAGGTATTCAAGAATCAGTACATGAAATTTTAATGAATTTGAAAGAAATTGTATTGAGAAGTAATCTGTATGGAACTTGTGACGCGCTTATTTGTGTCAAAGGCCCTGGATATGTAACGGCTCAAGACATCCTCTTACCACCTTCTGTGGAAATCGTTGATAATACGCAGCATATAGCTAGCCTAACGGAACCAATTGATTTGTGTATTGGATTACAAATCGAGAGGAATCGAGGATATAATATAAAAACGC